CTGCGATGATTTTTTTCAACTAATCACAAAGATATTGGAACTATGTATTTAATTTTTGGGGTATGATCTGCTCTAGTGGGAACAGCATTAAGTTTATTAATCCGAGCAGAACTTGGGCAACCTGGATCACTTATTGGTGATGATCAAACATACAACGTAATTGTTACTGCTCATGCCTTTATCATAATCTTTTTCATAGTTATGCCCATTATAATTGGGGGATTTGGAAACTGGCTTGTTCCTTTAATACTAAGAGCTCCTGATATAGCTTTCCCACGCTTAAACAATTTAAGATTCTGACTCTTGCCCCCATCAATTACCCTATTGCTGACTTCATCTATAGTAGAAATAGGATCCGGCACAGGTTGAACAATCTACCCCCCTATCGCCAGAATAGAGTTTCACCCAGGAATATCAATCGATTTCACTATCTTTTCCCTTCACTTAGCAGGGGCATCCTCAATCTTGGGGGCAATTAATTTCATTACTACCATTATTAATATACGGCCAAGAGGAATACTATTAGAACGAATACCATTATTTGTTTGGTCAATTCTCATTACAGCGGGCTTACTCCTGCTTTCCCTCCCAGTTCTAGCCGGGGCCATTACTATACTCTTAACTGACCGAAATTTCAACACCTCATTTTTTGACCCAGCAGGAGGAGGAGACCCCATTTTATTTCAACATTTATTTTGATTCTTCGGGCACCCAGAAGTTTACATCCTCATCATCCCCGGATTTGGAATGATTTCCCATATTGTTAGCCATAGAGCAGGAAAAAAAGAACCTTTCGGTTCTTTAGGAATAGTCTATGCAATAAGTGCCATCGGCCTACTTGGTTTCGTTGTTTGAGCTCACCATATGTTTACTGTTGGCATAGATGTTGATACTCGAGCCTATTTCACTGCAGCTACTATAATCATTGCTATTCCAACCGGAATTAAAATTTTCAGATGACTAGCTACACTCCATGGCACAAACTTAACTTTAAACACCCCACTTATATGATCAATTGGATTTATTTTCTTATTTACAATTGGTGGCCTAACAGGAGTAGTCCTAGCTAACTCATCAATTGACATCGTTCTTCACGATACTTATTACGTAGTTGCTCATTTTCACTACGTCCTTTCAATAGGGGCTGTTTTTGCTATTATAGCCAGAATCGTCCATTGATTCCCCCTATTCTTCGGTCTCTCATTTAATCCTACCTTATTAAAAATTAATTTCCTATCCATATTTATTGGAGTAAACATGACTTTTTTTCCTCAACATTTCCTTGGACTTAATGGTATACCACGGCGATACTCCGATTATCCAGATGCATTCATATCATGAAACATTATTTCCTCAATAGGAAGAATTTTATCTTTCATAGCAGTAATAATATTTATTTTAATTGTTTGGGAAAGAATCATCTCGAACCGCATTATTTCTCACCCCACTCAAAGCCCTGCATCAATTGAATGAAGTCTAAACATCCCCCCTTCTCACCATACTTTTAATCAACTAAATATATTAACCTTTTAATGCCAACATGAACTAATTTGTCTTTTCAAGACAGATCCTCCCCCCTGATAGAACAACTAAGATTTTTTCACGATCACACCATAATTGTCCTCATTATAATTACCATCCTAACTGGTTACATTTTAATTAACATCATTTTTACCCCCTTTTTCAATCGATTCATCCTAGAGGGGCAAGAACTAGAGAGATTTTGAACCCTAATCCCAGCTTTCCTATTAATTTTTATTGCTCTTCCTTCACTCCGAACCCTTTATCTTATAGACGAAAACATCTCACCAGAACTAACATTTAAAGCTACAGGCTATCAATGATATTGAACATACGAACTTTCAGATTTCAAAAAAACAGAAATTGAATCTTATATATTACCACCTATAAACTCAAAAATCCGTCTCCTAGAAGTAGATAATCCTCTCCCTCTCCCATTATTTACACAAGTACGAGCCATCATTACATCTAACGATGTAATCCACTCATGAACAATCCCATCAATAGGAGTGAAAGTTGATGCCACCCCTGGCCGACTTAACCAAACATCTATCTATACTAATCGAGCAGGTAAATTCTCTGGCCAATGTTCAGAAATTTGTGGTGCTAATCATAGTTTTATACCGATCTCCATTGAAGTCTCCCCACGTAGTTCATTTACCTCATGGCTATTAAAATCTTCAGATAACCTTACTTAGGTATTGGCCTCTTAAGCCAAAACATAGATGATTTCTTCTGAAGAGAAATTAGTTAAAAAATAACATTAGGTTGTCATCCTAAAATTTAAAATTTCTCTATCCCCCAAACAGCCCCATCAATATGAATCCTCTACCCACTTTTTATCCTAACCATTTTATTTATTTATATAATCTTCTCATTTAACATCAACTACACCTCTAAGGTTCACAAGGCTATGTTCCCTAGTTCCTTCTCCTGAACATGATAACTAATCTATTTTCAATTTTTGACCCCTCCACGTCAAACAATCTAGCCTTAAATTGAGTAGCTCTAACTTTATTTATTTTTATTATTCCATCAAAATTCTTTCTATTAAAATCTCTTCCTTCACTACCCTTTTACAATATAATAAATACTCTATTTCTTGAATATAAATCTATTTTGCCATCTAAATACTCCGGATCCCTTTTATTCTTCACAAGAACATTTCTATTCATTATAATAATAAATATTATAGGATTGTTCCCATTCATTTTTACACCTTCTAGCCACATCCTTACTACCTTTTCCCTTAGTCTTACCCTATGATTAACTATTATTCTAAAAAATATTCTTATAAAAACTAACCTTATACTAGCCCATCTTGTTCCTCAAAGAACCCCAATACTCCTTTCATCCTTTATAGTTATTATCGAATCAGTAAGACTATTAATTCGACCTCTTACTTTGTCCATCCGTTTAACGGCTAACATGATCGCTGGCCACCTCCTTCTTTCCCTTATCAGCTCAATCGCTGATTTCTCACCTAATAATTTCTCTCTATCCATACTAACCCAAACAATAATAATTATCCTAGAAACAGCAGTCGCTTTTATTCAAGCTTTTGTATTCTCAACATTAATCCTCCTATATTCCTCCGAATAATTGCTAAACCATTATCATCCCTTCCACATAGTAGACCAAAGTCCTTGACCCCTTACAGGGGCCACAAGAGCATTTATAATAACATTAGGAATAGTAAAATGATTCCACTTATCTACCATAATATTATTTCTTTTAGGAGTATTATTTATAATATTAACTATAATTCTATGATGGCGAGACATCATCCGAGAAAGAACCTTCCAGGGGTCTCACTCAAAAACAGTTATAACAGGATTACAATGAGGAATAATCCTTTTCATTACCTCTGAAATTCTATTCTTCATTTCATTTTTTTGAGCCTTCTTCCATTCTAGTTTATCTCCTACTCCATTCATCGGTTCCTCATGACCACCAATTGGAATTTCTCCATTCAACCCATTCCAAATCCCTCTCCTTAACACTGCCATTTTACTAGCCTCAGGAATCACAGTTACCTGATGCCACCAAAGCATCCAAGAAATAAATAACAAAAAAGCCCTTTACAGACTATTCATCACCTGCTTTCTAGGGGTTTACTTTACCATACTCCAAGCCTGAGAATATACAGAAGCCTCATTTTCAATAGCTGATTCCGTCTACGGTAGAACTTTTTTTCTAGCTACAGGATTCCATGGACTTCATGTAATTGTAGGGTCCACTTTCCTTTTCGTCTGCTTATGACGAATTCAAAAGACTCACTTCTCATCAAAACACCATTTTGGATTTGAAGCCGCCGCCTGATATTGACATTTCGTAGATGTAGTATGACTATTCCTCTTTACATCAATTTACTGATGAGGTTCCTTCCTTTTTAGTATAAAGTACATTTGACTTCCAATCAAAAAGTAACAAAAGGAAATCCTCTTTAAATTAATTAGTCTTACAGTAACCCTATCATTTATCTTTCTCTTAATAAGCATTAGCTTCTCAAAATCCCTAGCTAGGGATTTTGAGAAGCTATCCCCTTATGAGTGTGGGTTCGATCCTTTCTCCAGCCCTCGTCTTCCATTCTCACTACGCTTTTTTTTAATTTCTATCATCTTCATTATTTTTGATGTAGAAATCTCCCTAATTTTGCCAGCCCCCATATCCCTAAAATCCCCTTCATCTTTGATCTTCATATCATCTTTCTTAATTATCCTATTATTAAGATTATTTTTCGAGTGAAATAATGGGGCCTTAAAATGACTTTAGGTAGGAATTTTAAACATTTGAATTGCAATCAATTTAAGCCACTCCTAGGGCCCTGCCTAGTAACGCAGTGAATCACACTCAGTTTCGACCTGACCCCAGGGTAACTCCCGTTACTATTAATAGAAGCCATTAGGCTTCTCATTGTTAATGAGAACAAGAACTTCTCCTATTAATAGAAGGACTATTAGGCCGCTAACCTAGTCTCAGCATTCGCTACCTTCTTGTTTTTGTGGTGTACAACACATGTTCTTTTCATGAACAAGATAGACTTCTCAAAAATACCTTTTTATCTTCAATAAAATGTTCTAATAAACTATTTGAGAATAAAAGTAAAATTACAAGCACCCATAAAAAAATTCTAATAAAAAATACTCATAATGTTATAGAACGAAACGTCTCAATCCCTGATGATATATCTTTAAAAAAATTTCTAATTCCATGAGGCCCAAGAACTTCACCTCACGAAAGATCAAAATTAAATATTTTATCCCCTGCTTTTACTTTTCCTGCCAATAAATCACAGCTTATTATTTGTAAAAACCAAAGTCTAGATATAAATAAATTTATTTCTTTTATAAAACTTGAAAAAAAATTTAAATGGAAACTCCCTCAAATCCCCAAAAAAATAAATATCAAGCCCATAGTCCTTTCCTCCCATCCTAAGATAATCAAACTATAAATAGGGATTAACCATCTTACTAAAGCTCCTGCCACAACTCTTAATAAAGCTAAGACATAAATAGATTTTTCTATAATTCTTCCTTTAAGAAAAAATAATCTCACAATACCATTAGACCTAAAAGAAACCCCTACTTTGATTAATCGAAATATATATCCTGCAATTAACCCAAAAGAGAATAACACTAGAATTACTACTATTATTATAATGCCTCCCTCTAAAAATTTTTCTAAGATCACATCTTTTGAATAATAGCCAGATATAAACGGAAGGCCTATTAAAGCTATCCCTGACACCCCTAACCCTACATTCACTATTGGGAAAGAAGCTAGACAACCTCCATACAAACGAAAATCTTGACTAACTTTAGTATGAATTACTACTCCTACACATAAAAACATTATGGATTTAAACAAAGCGTGAATTAGTAAGTGAAAATAAGTAATAACAAAACATCCTAAAGAAATAGAAAATATTATTACTCCAATTTGTCTCAAGGTTGATAAAGCAACTACTTTTTTAAAATCTGTTTCCCAATTAGCAGATAGCCCAGATATAAATATAGTCACTGCAGACAAAATAAACAATATTACTATCATTCTTCCTTCTATATTCACACGGATTAAGAGGTAAACCCCTGCAGTGACCAAAGTGGAAGAATGAACAAGAGCAGAAACTGGGGTGGGGGCTGCTATAGCAGCCGGCAACCATGCCGAAAACGGCATTTGTGCACTTTTAGTTATCGCTGCAATAATCAAAAGTGTTCTAATAAGCCATCCTATTTCACAAAATGAATTAAATATCCAATCTCCATACTCAACTATAAGTCCAATCACTATTAACAATGCCACGTCCCCCACCCGATTGGAGAAAATTGTTAACAACCCAGCATTCAAAGATTTTATATTCTGATAATAAATAACCAAAATAAAAGAAACTAATCCTAATCCATCTCAACCCAATAAAATAAAAACTACATTCCCTCTGATAATAACCAAACACATTGAAACCACAAACAAAAAAACCAATAAACAAAATTTATCTTCTATCTCTCCTTCTATATATTCTACTCTAAATATAAAAACACACCCTGAAATCAACATAATACATCTTAAGAATGAAAGAGAGATTCAATCTAACATCAACTCAATCCTTATATCAATTCTTCTAAAACTAAAAATTAGATAATCGACTCAAAAAACCTTCCCACCTATAAATAAATAACTTTTAATTACACCAAAAACACCAGACATAAAGACTATACCTAACCCATAAAAAAACAAAATCTCTCTAAACGAACTTCAGCCCCACAATCTGATATTATTTTCATTTAACTATTAGAGATAAATTCATCTTAACAAAACTTCCACTTTAAAAATTATAAACACCAAAGGAAAAAAATGTAAAAACACAACATTAAACTCTTTCAAATTCAGAGGGAGAGAAAAATAATTCAAAGCTGTACCCCCATGGTGAGAAATAGAAAACATGATTACACAAAACACAGCACAAAAAAATGAAATTAACATAAATCCTAACAATCTAATCCTTCTTCATCTAACTATCCCTATTAATAAAAGAAGCTCTCTCATCAAATTTAAAGAAGGGGGAGCAGACATATTAATAATTCTAAAAATAAATCACCAAAATGCTAATCTTGGGAAAATAATTATTATACCTTTCAAAACTAATAATCTTCGAGAATGAAACCGTTCATAAAACAAATTAATTAAATAAAATAAACCAGAGGAACAAACACCATGACCTAATATCATTAAAATTCCCCCCATTACTCCAACTTTCAACCATACTATCATCCCAGCTAGCACCAACCCCATATGACCTACAGAAGAATAAGCAATTAAAGACTTCATATCATTTTGACGAAGACAAATTAATCTTGTAACCAATCCTCCTACCAAACCAACTCTAATAAAGTACCCTCTCCATATCATTACCTTCCCTCATAATAATCTAATAACACGAAAAATTCCATAGCACCCAAGTTTAAGTAAGACCCCAGCCAAAATCATAGATCCCTCTACAGGGGCCTCAACATGAGCTTTTGGAAGCCATAAATGAACAAAAAACATAGGCAATTTAATAAGAAAGGCAAACAAAAAGACAACTCATCATCTCACCTCTCAATTTATATTATTTACATTCAAATATAAATAATTTAAAGATTCATCAGATATAATTACTAAACCAACTAAAAGGGGGAGGGACCCAAACACAGTATAAAAAAGCATATACATGCCCGCTTGAATCCGTTCCTTTCTCCCCCCCATTCCTACAATTAATATTACAGTGGGAATTAATACAGCTTCAAAAGACAAATAAAAACCTATTAATCTTATAAAAGAAAATCTAAGAACCAGGAACGTTATAATTAATCTGGTCAGAAGATTCATCATCCTTTTACTTTCTTTGATAATAAGAAACATAAAAACTCCCAAAAATAAAGAAAGCAAAACTAATAAACTTCTTATAAGATCATAGCTAAACAAAAATCTAACTCTACAAATCCGTCTTTCCCCCCACAGTATAAAGAAACTTCTAAACAAACCCATTAACAAAATAAATAAAATTAAGTAATAATTCATTCTAAATGAGATCAATAATAGAGAAAAAACCAACATCGTCATTAATTTAATCTTCAAATAAAAGAAATTGAGTCACCCCCATGTCTTCGTCTTAATCTTACTAACAAAGAAAGCCCTACTCTTCTCTCACAAACTACTATAGATAAAAAAACTAAAAGAACAGAAGACTCATTAAATTCTAAACAAGAAGCATAAACTAACCTTAAAAATACTATTGATAATATTAATTCAATTCTTAGCAAACAGCACAAAATATGATATCGTCATCACAATAATCTAACAACCCCAACGAGAAACCCGAAATCCATTATCAACATAAGCTCTCATAGTTTAATAAAAACATCGACTTTGTAATTCGAAATTTTATACAGAGCTTCAGAAGAAGAATCTCTATCTTTAGTATCCAAAACTAATATTATACTTAACTATCTTCTGTAATAAAACTACTTTTTCTTGTAACCTCTATAATATTCATGGTCTCTAATCACCCTTTCTCTATAATTTCCCTTTTAATCTTAGTATCTATTACTATTTCTATATTCACTTTTCAAATAATATCAACCTCTTGATTTTCCTACATTTTCCTCCTAATCATATTAAGAGGTATATTAATAATCTTTATATATATAGCAACTCTGTCATCAAATGAATCTTTCACTTTATCTTTAATTCCTGCTTTTCTCATAGCTCCCATTACTGTCAAAATCTTTCTTAATCCCATTTCTTCTTCATCACCCCAAACCTGAACAATCAAACAAAATCTCTCTTCATTTTCTTCCTTAACTATCCTTATAGTGATATTCCTATTCGTGACAATAGTAACAGTAACTAAAATCTCCACCCTCCAAAAAGGCCCTCTTTTTTCTTCCTTCTAATGCTAACACGAAAACACCACCCATTAATAAAAATTTTTAATATATCCTTATATGATCTTCCAACCCCATCAAGAATCTCCTATATATGAAATTTTGGTTCACTCCTTGGCATTTCCCTAATCATTCAAATCCTAACAGGGCTATTTTTAACTATGCATTTCTCAGCAGACATCAATCTTTCATTCCAAAGAGTGGCTCACATTTACTATGACGTAAACTACGGTTGATTAATACGCTCTATTCATTCTAACGGGGCAAGACTTTTCTTCCTGCTAGCCTACCTTCATTTAGCACGAGGAATATATTACGGAGGCTACCGAAAGCCAGAAGTATGAAACATTGGGATCATCATCCTATTAACAATAATAGCCACAGCATTCCTAGGATATGTATTACCATGAGGACAAATATCATTCTGAGCAGCCACTGTCATTACTAATCTTCTCTCTGCTATTCCCTCCCTAGGGCCTACATTAGTACAATGATTATGGGGAGGATTTTCAGTAAGAAACCCTACTCTAACACGATTCTTTGCTTTACACTTCATCCTACCATTTATCATTATAGCATTAGTAATTGTTCATCTCCTTTTTCTTCATCAAAAGGGTTCTAGTAACCCCTTAGGGGTTACTAGAAATAACGACAAATCTCCTTTTCATCCTTACTTTACAAGAAAGGATGTATTAGGATTTACAATTACAATATTGCTACTTACCTTATTTTCCCTCTACCTACCATTTGCATTAAGAGACGCAGAAAATTTTATTCCAGCAAACCCGCTGATCACCCCTCTTCATATCCAACCAGAATGATACTTTCTCTTCGCCTATGCTATCCTACGCTCTATTCCAAATAAAATTGGAGGGGTGATCTCCCTCTTTCTTTCCATTCTTATTTTCTTAACCCTTCCAATTCTACTTAATCATAAATTTCAATCAACGCAATTTTACCCATTAAGAAAACTTCATTTATGGAGTTTTGCAACTCTATTCATCCTCTTGACATGAATGGGGGCTCAATCGGTTGAGCCCCCATTCGATTCACTAAGACTGTACCTTTCAATAATTTATTTTTCTTTTTTCCCCTTAATAATATTACTTCACAAAATTATAGACAAATTACTTTAACTCTTTAGCTTTTAGCAGTTGTTTTGAAAGCAACGATACAGGTCACCCTAAGAGTTTAACATTATCATTCACCCCAAAATGCAGTTCATCAATAAAATTGACAATCTCCCTCTTAATAAAAATTTCCACGCTAATATTATCAACTTATCATACCGAAAACGGGGGAAACTACCACGAACCCATAAAACAAACCCCATTAAAATTACTCTAAGAAAAACCTTAAAAATTCTAAATCCCCCCAAAAACATAATCACAGTAAACACTATAAATAATATAATTCTAGAGTACTCAGATATAAAAATAATTGCAAATCCCCCCCCCATAAACTCCACATTAAACCCAGAAACAAGCTCTGATTCTCCCTCAGCAAAATCAAACGGAGTGCGGTTTAATTCAGCTAAACAGGTAATTATTCAAGCTAGTAATAGAGGTGTATTCCCTACAAGAAATCATATGATTTCTTGTAGGGAATACACCTCTATTACACAATAACTCTCAACAAAAACCACTAAACCTAACAAAATAAATATCAAACTAACCTCATAAGAAACCATTTGGCTAACACCACGATAAGCTCCTAATAAGGCATACTTAGAATTAGACCCCCATCCTACTAATATTAAAGAATACACTCCTAGCCCAGAACACAATAACAATAATAAAACCCCATACTTTACATCAACCACCCCAAAATTAAAAGGAACTACTAACCATATTAATAAAGATAATAAAATACCTAATACAGGACCTCTATAAAAATAAATTAAATTAGAAGTCTCTAAAAAATAAAACTCTTTACTAAATAATTTCACTACATCTCTAAAAGGTTGAAATAACCCTACCAAACCAACCTTATTAGGACCCTTACGACAATGAATATATCCCAAAACCTTACGCTCTGCTAAAGTGAAAAACGCTACCGAAACTAATACTATTAACATTACTATCAAAAAATTTAAAACTTGAACTATTAACAGGTTCCCCATTCAAAGATCTTAAATCTTTAGCAATTCTCTGCCATGTTAACTACTAAATAGTATCCTATAATCATATTCTAAATATGATGCAAATTTTCTGCCAATTTAGTCTAAATTTCTAAAAAAATTAATATTTTAAAAATTAATCCCTGGTCCTTTCGTACTAAGAGATAAATACTCTATATGAGGATAGAAACCGATCTGGCTTTCGCCGATCTGAACTCAAATCACGTAAAGATTTAAAAGTCGAACAGACTTTCTTCCTTAGCTCCTTCACCAAAAAGAATCCTTAATTCAACATCGAGGTCACAAACTTTTCTTAAAATAAGAACTTTTTAAAAAAATTAAGCTGTTATCCCTATAGTAACTTTATCCGTCACTCGATAATATTGGGTCTTACATTTTATCCTCCCTCATTAAGATCATAATCTTAATTTACCGCCCCAGTAAAATTCAAAAATCAAGCTTAATAGGGTCTTATCGTCCCCCATACTCATAATGGCCTTTTTACCAATTAATCAAATTCAAACACTCCGTTGAAGACAGATTTTATCTCGTTAAATCATTCATGCCAGCCTTTAATTAAAAGGCAAATGATTATGCTACCTTTGCACAGTCAAAATACTGCGGGTATTTACTAATAGCAGTGAGCAGACCAAATTTTTTATAATCACCAAAAAACCATGTTTTTGATAAACAGGCGGATAAAATTTTTGCCTAGTTCCTTCATCGGACTTTGCTAAAATCACTCTTTCCATTTTACATAACTTTCCTATCTCTTTTCTACTCATTTCTACATTAAAATAAATTTCAAAAATTCAAAACACTTCCATTCAAAAATTTTTATCTCTACCAACAAAACTCGTTATTAAACACCTCAGCCACTACTAAACCTAATATTATATTTACAACCGATAGTAAAATTATTTTGTACTTATCTACAAAAATCTTTTAAATTACTAATTTTTAAGATTACTCTCCTAAAAGGGAACTAGATATATAAAGTGCGATTACGCATCTCACCACTATTTACCCCATTAAATAAATTTTTACAACAATTCACAATATAGAATAATAGATCACTCAATTTCGAGATTACAGAATCCTCTGCAAAAAATCATAAAACCCTGATACTAAAGGGATAACTTATTTCTTCTTCTAATTCATTTCTTCCTTCACAGTAAATTACTATATAAATTCACAAACATTACTATCTTACAACAATTTTTCTAAATACTTCTATTAGTTAATAATAGAGTAATAACCCTTCTTAATGTAAATAAGAAACTAAATTTAGCTCTACTCTACTAGGAGCACTTTCCAGTACCCCAACTATGTTACGACTTATCTTATTTTTCAATAAGAGCGACGGGCGATATGTACATCTTCAATTTCTAATTTCAAATTTAATTACTAAATAAAATTTACTTTTAAATCCCTTTTTATATAAGAAATTTTCCTAATAAGCCTTATATATTCTAATAGTAGCTCACCTTCCCTTTAGTATAAGCTACACCTTGACCTGAATTTCTATCCACTAATATCCTGACTTTGTTTTTTAAAAAAATTCTATACGGCGGTATATAAACTTTTAACTAAAGTAAAAAATAATGAGGATTATCAATTACGAGACAAGCTCCTCTAACTAGATTGAAGACCGCCAAAACACTTAGGTTTCAATAACTTTACTACCTTACCATATTAAGAATAATAGGGTATCTAATCCTAGTTTTAGCCCTTAACTTACCATGATTTATTCAAATAAAAATTAAATTAAATTTCACCTCTTTTAATTTTAAATTTCACAATTATCATTTCTATTATCCTTACTATCCCCTCTCGTTTAGCCGCGGCGGCTGGCACGTTTTTGGCCGGGAATATATATTTATTTCTATTTCTGTTCTCAATCTATAATACTATTTAGTTCAAGTAAAATATTAAATCTAATTTCTAAATACAGCAAGGAGTAAGCTAAATTTAAACTTTTAAAAACAAAATCATTTATGGTTTTACCATACACCAAATCACCTTAAATTTTGGTGTATGGTAAAATGTCTAACGAAAATTAAATAAAAATTTTCTACACGATAATAATCATGATTAAAATGTTTTTAAAGATATGGTAAGCATCGGTTTAATTTCAAATTAATACTTCAATTTACAATACATATGTAATTTTATTTTTTTTCTTTTTCTCTATTTATTTTAATAGATAGTTTTATGACCCACCATTGTTTTCATTTATTGACTCAAAATCTCGTTTAAGTAACTGCTATTTTAATTTAAATAGATAATAAATATAAATTAATCTTTAGAAACTGGTTATTCCCTTACTAGTAAGATGCCTGAAAAAGGGAAATTCTGATAGAATTTATAATGGACCTCCTCTTACTATTTTAGCTTAAATGTCTCCATTAAATTAGAAATCAAAATTCTACGTAAATTTACTTTAAGCTATAATAAAAGTAAGCTATTTAAGCTCTTGGGCTCATACCCCAATTAAGGTTATTCCCTTTTATTCATGCCCTTTCCTAATTTCTTTTTCTTTCTTCTTATGTTTAGAATTATTTTCGCAGTTAGATCTACCTCATGATTTCTAGTATGAGTGTCACTAGAAATCAATACAATCAGATTTCTAGCATTAATTTTTAATGAGAATAATAAATTCTCAAGAGACTCTTGCTTTAAATATTTCTTTGTCCAATCAATTTCTTCATCTGTCCTCATTTTCTCGTCTCAATACATCTTTAATTTCAACATATTTCCAATTCTAATAACCTTAGCCATTATTCTTAAGCTCGGAGCTGCACCATTCCATTTTTGGTTCATTTCTATAATACAAAACTCATCTTGAATTCCCTGCTTAATTCTCTCTACCCTTCAAAAATTTATCCCTTTATCATTACTTCTTATAAGAAATTTTAAATTCATAAACCTGTTTATTTTCTCCTCTGCCATTATGGGAAGAATCGGTGGCTTAAATCAAACTAACTTAAAATCTCTGCTAGCTTTCTCCTCTATTTCTCATATTGGCTGAATATTAAGAACTTTAAATACATCTTCTTTATTACCTTTAATTTATTTATCTTTATACTCTTTTCTAATCCTTCCTATTATTTTCATTTTCAATAAATATTCACTAATTTCTTCCAAAATAATCAATAGCCTTCCCAAACGGGAACAAACATTCACATTTACTTTACTTCTATCATTAGGAGGGGTTCCCCCTTTACTAGGGTTTTTCCCTAAATGAATAATAATTTATCACCTAATTCATACATCTTTTATAATCCCAATTATCTTGATCTTATCATCAATCCTAAACCTCTATTTTTACATTCGTATTACTTATGGTGTCATCCTAATAAATTCTACTTCCCCCTCTCCTAATCTCCTCCCATCTTTTCCTACCCCTCTACCAATCGCACTATCCCTTTCTTTACTTACTCTCCCCATCTTCCCGTTTATTTATTAAGATTTTAAGTTAAATTAAACTAGTAGCCTTCAAAGCTTCAAATCAACAATCTTAAGCTAAAAATCTAAGATTTTGCAAATCATTATTTTATTTAAACTAATTAGCTTAGTAAGAGAATTTCTTCATCCAAAGATTTACAATCTAACGCCAATGACTTCCTTA